CTCGTTTTTTATTGACCTCCTACTTCCTTTAATCCGCGGGAGGTCAAAATTACACTAAAATAATTGAGCAGCAACCTAAATTTGACCTCCCGCGATTAACAAGAACACAGAATCACGCCCTGTAGGATTTGAACCTACGACATCGGGTTTTGGAGACCCACGTTCTACCGAACTGAACTAAGAGCGCTTTATTATCACAATAAATATTTTGTAACCCCAATTTATCTTGCATATATATACTATAAAAAATAAAAATTAAATATTTATTTAATTATGTATTTTATTAATTGATCTCAATTGATCCCTCGTTACTGCTCAGAAGATAAGTAATAGGTAGGGATGACAGGATTTGAACCCGTGACATTTTGTACCCAAAACAAACGCGCTACCAAACTGCGCTACATCCCTTTCAATTGGTCTACAGTGTCATTGTAGAGAATCCCTGCCTTGTTTTCCACATCTTTATTTCCTACATTGATATACACAAACTCTCTTATCATTTCTTCCTTCTTCCTTTTGGTCTCATATATCATATAACAAACATATAATATGGTAAAAGACTTATATAAAGTATGAAATAAATATGAAATCTACCACAAAAAATTAATATTTTTTAGGAATTTAAGGCGGAAATGGACGTATTTTTTTCTTTAAATAAATATCTATTTTGTACATTTCAATTTGAATTAGGAACTCCGCGTACAAGTGGTAAGTCATTAACTACATATACACATACGGTCATATATGTATTACCATTAGGTATTACAAATTACAATAAAATTACAATAACGAATACAGAAAGAGGAGTTTTTAAAATGCGAGATCTAAAAACATATCTCTCCGTGGCACCGGTAGTAAGTACTCTATGGTTCGGGTCTTTAGCAGGTTTATTGATAGAGATCAATCGTTTTTTTCCGGATGCGTTGATATTCCCCTTTTTTTCATTCTAGCTATTGATATGGGAAGGGGGAAGAAGATTAGAAATACAATCAAATATCTGTAACTAATCCCTACCCCTCCCTCCTTTTTTTCTTTGTTTTTTCTTTTTTTCTTTTTTTACTTATTCTTTCTAAAAAAAAAAAAAAACAAAGAAAAAGCGGTTTCACCCTCAGTGAAACTATGAACTCGGGCTCAGGCTCAAATTAAATTAATAATAGAACGGAAATGCGGTGGTTGGGGCAACAATATCATACAAGATACTTAACTGAAAATGAAATACTGGACGGCAATTAAAAATTATAAATATAGTTAGAAATCATTATATTACTTATTATCATTATATTACTTATTACTATATTGATTGCAACAAAATATTTATTTCATAATTTGATTTCGAGTTACCTGCTTCTATTTTTGTGTCCTTTCTTCTTCCTTGCTTCGGGTCGGAAAATTAAAGAATTGAGTGAATCAAAAACCAAAGGAGGTTCATGGCTAAGGGTAAAGATGTCCGAGTAACGGTTATTTTGGAATGTACCAGTTGTGTTCGAAATCGTGTTAATAAGGAATCAATGGGCATTTCCAGATATATTACTCAAAAGAATCGACACAATACGCCTAGTCGATTGGAATTGAGAAAATTCTGTCCCTGTTGTTACAAACATACGATTCATGGGGAGATAAAGAAATAGATCGAACCGATCGCTCGTGTGTCAGTCTTCCAAGGAAGATGAAAAATTACATATTATATATAACAATATATATATATAATTTATTTTTTAATTTATTTAAATAGAAACAAATAAATATAAACAAACCAAATCCTATTTCGATCGGATCAAAGATGATATAGAATTAAGAAATAGGATTGGGATTTTCAGGATAAGGAATAAACAAACCATGGATAAATCCAAGCGAATCTTTCTTAAATCTAAGCGATCTTTTCGTAGGCGTTTGCCTCCGATCCAATCGGGGGATCGAATTGATTATAGAAACATGAGTTTAATTAGTCGATTTATTAGCGAACAAGGAAAAATATTATCTAGACGGGTGAATAGATTGACCTTAAAACAACAACGATTAATTACTATTGCTATAAAACAAGCTCGTATTTTATCTCCGTTACCTTTTCTTAATAATGAGAAACAATTTGAAAGAAGCGAGTCAACCGCTAGAGCTGCTGGTCTTAGAACCAGAAAAAAATAGGTTGACTCTTCAATTCAATTGAATCAAAATAAAATTCCAATCCAAACTCAAATGCGGATTGACTTTTTTTTTTTTGTTCGAAAAATCGTAAAATCGAAATGTCCTGTCGTAAGAAAAAAAATGGGAGAAGAGGAATAAATATTTTTTATTTAACGTCTTTCTTCATTTTGATGACTTTATCATATTTTATCATACTAATTTCTACTCTACCTTCCCAGAGTTCATTCTCCAGGGAACTCCATTTAAACTATTCCAACGGATTCCTTCCAATCTCTTTATTTTATGATCTCATTGGAAATCATATAAAGACAACTCTTATTTAATATAGCTATTTGTGCAAGTATTTTACGATTAAGAAGTAACTGTCTCTTGTACAGATTGTGTATAAATTTACTATAACTGAAGTATACTTTATTCTCGCGAATTACTGCATTTATCCGAGTGATCCACAACCGACGAAAATCTCTCTTTTGTCTACCTCTATCCCGATGAGCCGAAACCAAAGCTCTTATTTTCTGTTGAGTAATAGTACGAGTAAGTCTTGAATGAGCCCCTCGAAAGGTTGATGCAAATAAACGAATTTTTGTTCTACGTCTTCGAGCTATATACCCTCGTTTAATTCTGGTCATTGAATAAATGAAACTTTGATGAATAACTAATTGATTTCCTTTCTTTCAGTTATTCCCTTCCCGTATCCTAGTCTATTAATAACAAAACGGATTCTTCCAATGTATAAAATTTTAATTCCAATGGCTTTTGCTACTATAACCTTCCCGACCACTATTTTTTTTTTTTTTTTTTTTCTAGGTGAAATGCCTAGAAAAAATTGTATTGATATTAGGTATCAAAAACACATAAAAGTAGTAAATATAAATGGATATAGTGGGTTCCATCGTTTCTATGGTTACTTCTTAAACGGTGAGGTCCTCTCTATACACCGGAGCCCTTCTTTCATTTAATCAATGTTATTGTTAACTTGTACAGTTCACACTCTTTGGCTCTACCCATAATTATCCAGTACGAGGTCTTTCACAATGAGATCTACTTATACAGTAACGGTATTTAATTATGAAGATTAGCTGAGTAGCTGACCCTGTTAGTCCGTTCTTGCAAGAGTAAGGCATAATTTTTCTGCTTTTTAAAATAGTATTTCCCCTGCTTAATGGATATCATTTGCTATCAATGGAGAATTCTTTCTCATCTTAAATTTAAAACGGAGTTGATTGGATTTGCACCAACGGAAACCATACATTTGATACCACAATAGAAGGATAGATCTTTTTTATTTTTAGATATTGAATGGAGTTCTTCCATTCTAGTCTATTCACTGGTACTGATCGTTGATACTGGATCAATTGTTTTCTTTCTTTTGTCCTAGCCCATGATCTGAACGAGTCGCACATACACCCTAGTACATGTTCCTCGTCGCTGAGGACATCCCCCAAGAGCGGGGGATTTCGTGACATTTCTGATTGGCTGTCTTGTGTTTCTAATAAGTTGTTTAATAGTTGGCATATTGAATCATATACATAATGGGCTGGTTTAGATCGATCTTAACCGGATGATTATGAATTATTTTATTTCTATATTAATAGATTAATGAATAGAATATTAAATCCGGTAAGAAGATAAAATCTCAAATCACCAATTCGTCTGAAATTTTTGTTATTTTTTCTTTTTTATTCAGTCGCTACAAGATCAACAATTCCATGAGCTTGGGCTTCTGTTGCTGACATAAAAACATCTCTTTCCATATCTTCGGATACAACCCATAAGGGTTTGCCTGTCCTTTGTACATAAACCCTTGTGACGGTTTCGCGCAGCTTCAAAAGTTCTTCCGCTTCCAAGATAAATTCTCCCGTCTGTGCCTCATAAAAAGAACTAGCAGGTTGATGGATCATTACCCTGATGATATAACATAATAAATTGATATAACATAATAAATGTTTATTCTATCTCGCATGATGATAAGGTGGAATAATAAAATATATAATTGAACAACCGTACAGGCATCTTTTACGCATTGCATACGGCTCTATAATGGAATTCGTTTTTACCTTACTTAAATATCAAATAAATTAAATATAGGGTCTATCAGACTCGGGTTAGTAAATGATCCAATAACCACCCTTCTTTTTGTTTTTGGAGTAGTTCAAAAATACTATGATGGCTCCGTTGCTTTATATATTTATTTCGTCTGTTATTTAGCAATCCCAAAGTTTCTTTTTTTTTTTTCAAATAAAAAAACAAGATTTTTTTTATTTTCATATTCTTTCATAACCTAAATATTGTTAAGAGCCTCCCGGCGTGAAAACAAAAAAGTTTGTGACGCTGAAACAGGCCTCCCGATAGATTAGATAAAATCGGAAATACCTTTTATCTCATACTACTCTTTCGATACATAATTTAAGGGTTAAAAAAATTTATCATATCGAATTCGAAGTGCCATGCTATTATTACTTAATATTCATATTTCATATAGCGCGAAGGCATAGTCTTCTTTTTTCTCTCAAATCAAATAAAAAACTCATTGGCGCCAAGCGTGAGGGAATGCTAGACGTTTGGTAATTTCTCCTCCGACCAGAATAAAAGATCCCATTGAAGCGGCTAATCCCATGCATATTGTCTGTATATCTGGTCGCACAAATTGCATAGTATCATAAATAGCTACTCCGGGTATTACCCATCCGCCAGGAGAATTTATAAACAAATATAGATCTTTGGTATCATCCTCTATACTGAGATATACCATAAGACCAATAAGTTGATTCGAGATCTCGCTATCAACCCCTTGGCCTAAAAAAAGTAATCGTTCTCGATAAAGTCGGTTGATTGGGATAAAGTTGTATCCCTTAGAAACCGTACATGCACCTTTTGATGCATACGGTTCAACAAAAATAACGAAAAAAAAAAGAATCAATGTGTAGATGTAGATTCTAGCGCTTTCTTTTATTTATTTATTTTTTTTTTTTCATACCAGGCTTTTAACTTATAAAAAGGGGCTTTTCTTTCATTTTTCAAAAAAGATGGGTTTTGGCCTGTTTTGTTTATCTATAAAAAAAAATGACTAAATTTATCTAACTAACTTTTCATTGATGTATTGTTTCATCGAGATACAATCTCAATCGCGATGTAATTTTCTTGTTCCTGAATGGGCTTCTTCAATTTTTTTAGGTTTATGCTCTACTCCGAGTAAAGATCCGCCCGATTTGGATTTGCACATATATGACAAATGCCCCAATACCACGTCCTTTTGCTACGACTTCCTTTTTACAATTTATTTCATGTCTTACAACAGATATTCAATGCATTCATCATATTACTCGATTGATTAACAGTTTGAGATCACTTCTATTATAAATATATAAAGAAATAGAATATGATAGAAATAGTAATCATAAATAGATTTTTTACCGGTTTTTTTCTAAACGGAGCCTGGATACTTCATTTTATTGGCCTAACCAAGATAACCATAAATTATTCTAATTGATAATATTAATCTGTATACCCTCCCGAAAAAATGGATCTAATTGAACTTCACGCTCCAAATTTTTGATAATTCAATCAATCTTTCCTGGGCGAAGGGGAGGATATCTCGATCGGGGAAGAGAATGGGGAAATACCATATGACCCAATATATCTGACAAGTCGCACTATACGTCAATCCACAATGCATCTTCCTCTCCAGGACTTCGAAAAGGTACTCTTGGAACACCAATAGGCATTAAATAAAAGAAAAATTAAGTACTATATCTCACTTTGATGTGAAAGCGTAACAATGGATTTAGTGTCCTACTAATATTGGCCTTTATCATATTTTATCCCTTTATCATATTTTATCCATAGATTGACTAAGTTTATAAAAAAAGATAAAGAAGACAAAATGAATAAAGGAAAATTATTACAAATAAGTCCTTTGAATGATGAACAAATATATATATGCATTCACTCATATAAAATGGTATCAACTCCCCTACCATTGCGTATTGGTACTTATCGGGTGTAGAATAGATCTGCTTCTTTTTGTTCCTACGAACAAAATAGTTTCATTATTACTAAAAGTAATTGAAAAGAATCAAACAAATCAAAGAAATATTAATTCTTTCCCCAAGATAATCCACTAAAAAGAGGGTCCACAGCATAGTTTTTTCCAATGCAATAAAGTTACATTGTGTCTATTTTTCATTGATAAAGGGGTATTTCCATGGGTTTGCCTTGGTATCGTGTTCATACCGTCGTATTGAATGATCCCGGTCGTTTGATTTCTGTCCATATAATGCATACAGCTCTGGTTGCTGGTTGGGCCGGTTCGATGGCTCTATACGAATTAGCAGTTTTTGATCCTTCTGATCCTGTTCTTGATCCAATGTGGAGACAGGGTATGTTCGTTATACCCTTCATGACTCGTTTAGGAATAACCAATTCATGGGGCGGTTGGAGTATCACAGGGGGTACTGTAACGAATCCGGGTATTTGGAGTTACGAAGGTGTGGCCGGGGCACATATTGTGTTTTCGGGCTTGTGCTTTTTGGCAGCTATCTGGCATTGGGTGTATTGGGATCTAGAAATATTTACTGATGAACGTACAGGAAAACCCTCTTTGGATTTGCCTAAGATCTTTGGAATTCATTTATTTCTATCAGGGGTGGCTTGCTTTGGTTTTGGTGCATTTCATGTAACAGGATTGTATGGTCCTGGAATATGGGTGTCCGATCCTTATGGACTAACTGGAAGGGTACAATCCGTAAATCCAGCGTGGGGTGTGGAGGGTTTTGATCCTTTTGTTCCGGGAGGAATAGCCTCTCATCATATTGCAGCAGGGACCTTGGGCATATTGGCGGGTCTATTCCATCTTAGTGTACGTCCACCTCAACGCCTATACAAAGGATTACGTATGGGAAATATTGAAACCGTCCTTTCCAGTAGTATTGCTGCTGTCTTTTTTGCCGCTTTTGTAGTTGCTGGAACTATGTGGTATGGTTCAGCAACTACCCCGATTGAATTATTTGGTCCCACTCGTTATCAATGGGATCAAGGATACTTCCAACAAGAAATATATCGAAGAATTGGTGCTGGGTTGGCTGAAAATCAAAGTTTATCTGAAGCTTGGTCTAAAATTCCCGAAAAACTAGCTTTTTATGATTACATCGGCAATAATCCGGCAAAGGGGGGGTTATTCAGAGCGGGCTCAATGGACAACGGGGATGGAATAGCTGTTGGGTGGTTAGGACATCCTATCTTTAGAGATAAAGAGGGGCGCGAACTTTTTGTACGTCGTATGCCTACTTTTTTTGAAACATTTCCGGTTGTTTTGGTAGACGGAGACGGAATTGTTAGAGCCGATGTTCCTTTTAGAAGGGCGGAATCTAAATATAGTGTCGAACAAGTAGGTGTAACTGTCGAGTTCTATGGCGGCGAACTCAACGGAGTCAGTTATAGCGATCCCGCTACTGTGAAAAAATATGCTAGACGTGCTCAATTGGGTGAGATTTTTGAATTAGATCGTGCTACTTTGAAATCCGATGGTGTTTTTCGTAGCAGTCCACGGGGTTGGTTTACTTTTGGACATGCTTCGTTTGCTTTGCTCTTCTTCTTCGGACACATTTGGCATGGTGCTAGAACCTTGTTTCGAGATGTTTTTGCTGGTATTGATCCAGATTTAGATGCTCAAGTGGAATTTGGAGCATTCCAAAAACTTGGAGATCCAACTACAAGAAGACAAGTAGTCTGATACAATATGCTTTGTTACTTGTTACTTTTCATTTTTATTTTCTTTTTGTGAGGGGTACCAGATAAATCTTGATTTGAATCACTGCCTTTTCTTTGACTCTTGTTCTTTATTTATCCGGGAGGCGATCCCAAATAAACAGGTATGGAAGCTATAATTGTAAACCACGATCGAATCTATGGAAGCATTGGTTTATACATTCCTTTTAGTCTCAACTCTAGGAATAATTTTTTTCGCTATCTTTTTTCGAGACCCGCCTAAAGTTCCAACTAAAAAGGTGAAATGATTTGTCATTATCTCAATTGAAGTACGGATCCTCCCAATATTGGGAGGATCCGTACTTCAACTAGTCCCCGTGTTCCTCGAATGGATCTCTTAGTTGTTGAGAGGGTTGCCCAAAAGCAGTATATAAGGCGTACCCAGTAAAACTTACAAGTAAACCAGATAAAAAGATGGCAACTAGGGTTGCTGTTTCCATGATTATATAGTTTTAAGACATTATAAAGTTTTAAGACCACAATGGATCTATGATAAGATCATTTATTTACAACGGAATGGTATACAAAGTCAACAGATCTTACTGAATATAAAATATTATGGCTACACAAACCGTTGAAGGTAGTTCTAGATCTGGCCGCCCAAAACGAACTAATGCGGGGAGTTTATTGAAACCATTGAATTCAGAATATGGTAAAGTAGCTCCTGGGTGGGGAACTACTCCTTTGATGGGTCTCGCAATGGCTCTATTCGCGATATTCCTATCTATTATTTTGGAGATTTATAATTCTTCCATTTTACTGGATGGAATTTCAATGAATTAGATTCCCAAGAACCATTAACTGGCTTTTTCAATACAAAGTGAAGCGTTTAGGTTTCTGATTTTTATCCCATTCTATTTTGGTAGTTTGACCGTGGAATTTCTTTGTTTCTGTATTTCCGGAATATGAGTGTGTGACTTGGTATAAATGATCCTATGGATAGTACAGAGAATGGGTCTGTCATCTTGATAGAGATGGTTTTACTTCGTCGGATATTCATTCTAGTATCTGGAGCACGGAATATATGAAATAGATTACTATTAGAACTATGATTCATACTTAATAGTCAGACCTCGTGTCCGGACTTCAAAAAATTTTTTCAAAGAGTTAGAAGTTATAAATAGAAATATTTTTATTCTTTCAAACTTTCGTTTATGCTTATTTTGATCAAAGGACAAAACAAAGGTTTCTTTGGTTTGGATTTTTAGTCATTATATCTATTCATTGAATAAGTGATGATCCAATGGTTCTTACTCAGGGAATTTTGGGACTTAGACTTAGTTTGAAAGGGTTTTATTGAATCATCGTGGTTTTAGTATGAATCTGAGGTTTTAATCAATTCATAGGGTCTTAACAAGAGAATTCCTATCAATAATAAAGAAAACAGCAGTAAAGCCGCATTACACATAAATAACACCAAAGAAAATAGGTAAATAGAAGATTCAAGAGGCCTATAACGATCAATATATAGACGAATGAGCCGACTTGATTTTTTGGCATTATAACCACAAAGAAGAGCTTTCGGATTTTTATTCTTTAGTATCTTCAAAAAAAAATTGAATCATAAATCATAGAATTAATAAATTTCAAACTTTATATTACACACATCCGTTAGAACTAGTATTTGGGTGTTTCTGTTTGAGCCGTACGAGATGAAATTTTCATATACGGTTCTCCGGGGGGGTCCCCTTGATTTACCTATCTCAATAAAATCTATGATTGGTTCGAAGAACGTCTTGAGATTCAGGCAATTGCCGATGATATAACTAGTAAATATGTTCCTCCTCACGTCAACATATTTTATTGTCTAGGGGGAATTACGCTTACTTGTTTTTTAGTACAAGTAGCTACCGGGTTTGCTATGACTTTTTATTATCGTCCGACCGTTACGGAGGCCTTTGCTTCTGTTCAATATATAATGACTGAAGCTAATTTTGGTTGGTTAATCCGATCAGTTCATCGATGGTCGGCAAGTATGATGGTCCTAATGATGATCCTGCACGTATTTCGCGTGTATCTCACCGGCGGCTTTAAAAAACCTCGTGAATTGACTTGGGTTACAGGTGTGGTTTTGGGTGTATTGACCGCATCT